TTCGTTATATAATATGGGATCATATGGGAGCAAATAGTAAATAGGTATGAATAGAGCAAGAAAAAAGGGAATAGTGGAGAAAAATTTACACAAAGCTAGATACAGTAACCCCCCCTTTTTTTTTCATTAATTTGATTTCGTTTGATTAACGCGAAGTTCCTTAAGGATCTCCGCCCTCTTTGAAATATCATGAACAGTTCCTGTAGGTTGAGCTCCCTTTTCAAGGAAATATAGAATAGCGGGAACGTTTGAATAAGTTTGATTCTTTATCGGATCGTAAAAACCCACTTTCCGAAGATCTCTTCCGTCTCTTCGGGATCGAACATCAATTGCAACGATTCGATAGATGACTCATTGGGATAGATGTAGATGAACAATGCCCCCCCTAGAAACGTATAGGAGGTTTTCTCCTCGTACGGCTCGAGAAAGAATGGATTCTATTTTATGTTTTATGTATATAGTGACAAATAGAGCCTCAAATCATTAAATCAATTAGACTCTAATTTTAGGCGTTTTTTGTTCTTCCTTCCCGAAAAAAAAAAACCATTCGTACTCATAACTCAAGTTGGATAATTATCAAAGAGTTCAAAGGAAAATCCTTAGGCATTTCATTTATTGAGCTGTCTCTAACCCCCTTTGTTTGTCTCGTTTAGAATCCATTTTGATTCCTCACTCTGATTCAGTTGTTGAGACAATTGAAAATGGTGTTTCCTTGTTCGGGGATCCTTTATCGTTGCTTTGAATCATTGGGTTTAGACATTACTTCGGTGATTCTTAATCCTTTCAAAATGGCAGCAACATACCTTTTTGCGATTTCTTTCTATCGAAGAATCATACGAACGGTGGATTGCCGCGTGATACACTTTTGATAGAAAAGGTTTTACCAATTACAACAAATTTTCCTTTTGGATTTGAAACTTGTTCGAATTGGATCCTTTCTATTTCTAGAGCAAAGATATACTTACGAAGTTGTTCCAACTTATTGATTGACACTAACCCTAGATCCTTGCCCTGGTGAAATAAATCAAGATTTTCTGCTCGAGCTCCATCATGTACTATTTACAACCCAACAAAATAGGGATTCTAGTAGAACAGAACAAACTATGTCGAACCAAGAGCACCTTCAGTCCTATATAAAATGGTGGATGTAAGAATCCACAGCCGATCATGTCCTTCAAGTCGCACGTTGCTTTCTACCACATCGTTTCAAACGAAGTTTTACCATAACATTCCTCTAATTTGGAACCGGTATGGAATTGATTCAATATAGAATCATGAATAGTCATTGGCTCAATCAGTACATAGTACTCTATACTTTCTTATTTTTCTATATGGATGGGTAGGTATTTATCTAGAGAAGTTTTATCAAGACTTCAATTTAACCCCATATTTTCTCGTATGAGTTAAACAATTTAAAAAACCGGAATAAGCGAGTTCTTCTTTAATCTGCATCTTCAACGGATTGCTCAAGATGATCACTCATGAAAGATCCAATTAATTCTTTTTTGAACAACTAAACTAAAGAGGTTCTTTAATTAGATTCCCAATCCCGGAACGGAATGAGTATAAGTCATCAATTAAATAAGCTAATCCAATCACCCGTAAAAGCCGAAAGTAACTCAATAGGATAGATTCGCCAATCTCACACTTATTCGAGTACCAAGGATTCATAAGAAATCATGAAAATAGGAATCATTTAAAACGTTTCATTTGCAAAATTTCCTACTTCGAGATCATTATTTGAATAAAGTTTTCTAGTAAGGATAAAGACCTAATTTGATCTCTAAATCAATCAACAAGTCGTCCCAATCATAACATAATGAGTAGCTAAAAATTTTGATTTGTAGCGGATATCTCATTAATTTAAGAGATACACATTTTCTCATCATAAGAGAGAGAAATCCACGTTTCTTTTCCAATGGAATCATCAATTATTTTTAAACCAGATAGATAGATCGAGAAAGAAATCCAATGTCTTTCTTTTTCGTGAAGGCGGCTTTTTTTTCGTGAGGGCAGATAGATGGGGGTGGATAGAAAAGACTTATGTAGGGTAAGGTTTAGGCCATTATTCTTTCATCTAATTGATAAAACCAGAATCGGAAGAATATAAGCTTTCCCTATCTATCAAATAGACCGAACAATTGTCACTGGTGGTAGTCGCGTATATTTGATTTAAGGGATCACAGATCCTTTTCAACAAAATGGAAATGACGCTGTCACTGAAATAGAACAATAACAATACATATAGACTGTAGGCATTGACTCTTTTTCTACGTATTTTACTTCAGGGCTAGTAATCTTTCCATAAATTCCATCCATAAACCATAAAGTCAAGTAAATGGAATGTATGAATTTCCCTCTAGGCTTAATCGCTACATTGATTTGATTTCTAATTATTCATTAGAGCCAGACGCGAAATAAAAAAAAAAAATGAGGTCCAAAGAAAATGCATCTGTTATATATTGAACTTGATTATTTGTTAATGAAATCTGAACAGACACGTATATTTAAATTGATACCTTGCATTGTCAATTAACTCCTATCTATTCCCAAATTCTATGGGGATTATGAATCATAACATAAAAAAAAAGGATCCTCTTACGGTTACGGGATGTTAGACTATCTTGTCTAGGTACAAAACCAACCAGGTCCAGATCAAGCCGTTGTTCCTATTTTCATTTTACCCCAACCCAGTCTTAGGAGCCTTAATCCCAGCCATGGAATTCAATTAGTACCAAGAACTCCCTTCTATTTACAATTACAAATCTACAGAGAATTAGTAATTGGGCTACCCTATTGACTTTAGAGATAGGGAATATAGAGGCTTTTCTTCCGCATTTCGACTCGGGATGCATCATTAAAAACGCAAATGGATATGTGACATATAGTTTCTCTAAGTAACTCACTTCTGCTGAATGGCCATTCCTTTTTTTTTTTTAAATAAACTATTGTGATCTATGTTACCGCCCCACCTGGATCACAAATGGATTCAGTTAGATCCGCGTGTAATTTGAACTTGATTCTGTTTGTCAGAAAAAAAAAAGGATATAATTACGAGAGGAACCGTTTGAAATCAGACACATTGTATCCAACATTACACTCTTAAACAGAAGATTGTTAAAGAGAACAATCTTTAGTCTGATAGAATTGGTCTGCTCTGGGACGGAAGGATTCGAACCTCCGAGTAGCGGGACCAAAACCCGTTGCCTTACCGCTTGGCCACGCCCCATTTAGATTTCTATTCGACAATACTAAACGATAATATCGATATTGGTTGTTCGTCAATTCTCGCCCAAATATCTATGGAATAGGTTAGATTTTTGCTAGAATTTGACACGTGTAGATGTAGAATTAAACTGAATTTATTGATCATTACATAGAATTCAATTAAGATATTGTATGAAAGTATGATTCCTTCTATTCTTAGAAGAGGATTGAAGAATTTTTGATTAAGCGAATTCAAAGAAAAAAGAAAAAGAGGGATTTTTTAGTCTACCCTACTTGACTTTCTTCATTATAACTCAATCAAAATACAATTATCTCCAAGAACAAAATCTTTGTTATGCTTAATATCTTAAGTTTGATCTGGATCTGTCTTAATTCTGCTCTTCATTCGAGTAGTTTTTTCTTCGCCAAATTGCCCGAAGCTTACGCTTTTTTCAATCCAATTGTAGATGTTATGCCAGTCATACCTGTGCTCTTTTTTCTCTTAGCCCTTGTTTGGCAAGCTGCTGTAAGTTTTCGATGAGATCCTTAATACTGTCCTACAAACATTCATGATTTTTTTTATTCGATAAAAAAAGAAGATTATCCTAATTGATAGGATCAGATAAGTCTTACATTATGAACCCTCAATTCAAATAGTGAAATTCTTGGCTAGCCGCGAGAAATCTGGATCACCTCATTTCCTCATTCTGAGCTTCTACTTTCAGTGAACAAGGGCCTTCATTATATTATTATATTTGTTTGTGGGTATGAAAGATATTTTTGGTAATGAAGGAGTCTTATATTACAAAATACAAAACAAATGAATTTACGAAAATAACTTTCTTTTCTATAAAACCGCTTCATTTCTTGGTGTCAAAATAGGATATGTGGTATAAAAATTAAGAATCTATTCCCCTTTCCCCAAAAAATGATCTTGGAGATTGTGTAATGCTTACTCTCAAACTCTTCGTTTACACAGTAGTGATATTCTTTGTTTCTCTCTTCATCTTCGGATTCCTATCTAATGATCCAGGACGTAATCCTTTACGTGAGGAATAAAAAAAAGAAAAGTTTCTCGGTTTCTTTACTTGATTTCTAAATTTTCTTATGATTTTAAATTTTAAGTTAAAGGCTCGATATTTTGTTGAATTCGAAAGAAAAATATCAAGTCATCAGAGGAAATGGAAAGAGAGGGATTCGAACCCTCGGTACGAATAACTCGTACAACGGATTAGCAATCCGCCGCTTTAGTCCACTCAGCCATCTCTCCCAATTGAAAAAGGAAAATCACTATGTTACACATAAAGTAAAGATTGATAAAAGTCTTTCTTTATTATATAAATATATAAAATAATATAAATATATAAAATATACAAATTATATCAGTAATTCCAATTTTAGATAACGTAACGGCTCGAAAGGGATATCTCCAATAAAAAAAAAAATGAAAGAATACCTCTTTGATTTCGTCCGAAAGGTACTTTTATTCCCCCGGCCTGGTCAGTACCTAGCCGGGGCGTTTCTTGTTTTGGTCCAATGAATCATAGATCAAATAATTTATCTGATTTGAAAACAAAAATACTTGTTCAACAACAATAAAAGGGAATTTCTATTCCTAATGATATTTCTATGTTATAGGATAGAAGTGTAATTTCTTATTATTCTTTCTTTTCCTTTTTTCCCTTTCTCGATTTATTTACTGAAATAAAAAAAGCCCTATACCCTCTATTATTAATATTAGAATTTATTTCTTCAATAGACAAGTTATTTAAATGAACCTTCTGTTCCTATCT